TACCTATTTATATAAATAATGATATGATCGGCCACAAATTAGGAGAATTTGCACCTACTTTAAATTTTCGAGAACATACAAAAAACGATAATAAATCTCGTCGTTAAAAAGAGTTAAAATATAGAGATGTTTATAATTGATTAGTAGGAGGAGAATTTTATGGTCATAAAGGAGAACAAAACAGAAGTATACGCTTTAAGTCAACATATCTCTATGTCTGTTCACAAAGCGAGAAGGGTCATTGACCAAATTCGTGGACGTTCTTACGACGAAACACTTATGATATTAGAACTCATGCCTTATCGAGCATGTTATCCTATTTTTAAAGTAGTTTATTCGGCAGCAGCAAATGCTAGTTCCCTTCTTGGTTCTAACGAAGCAGATTTAGTCATTAGTAAAGCTGAAGTCAACGAGGGTACTACTATGAAGCGACTAAAACTTCGAGCGCGAGGACGTAGTTATCGGATAAAAAAACCGACCTGCCATATAATGATTGTAATGAAAGATATCTCCATAAGTGAATATGAAGAGACATTCTGGTTCAAGCCAGAGAAATTTTTTGAAACAGACTCTATGCAAGAGTTCAAAAAAACGAAAGGGAAAAAGCAGTATAGAACTAGAGAAGAGCACGATATGTATAATAATGGGGGAGCATGGGACAAAAAATAAATCCACTTGGTTTCAGACTTGGTACAACTCAAAGTCATTATTCCCTTTGGTTTGCACACCCCAAAAAGTATTCAGAAAATTTACAAGAAGATGCAAAAATAAGAGATTATATCAAGAATTATATACAAAAAAAGATGCAAATCTACTCCGTCGTCGAAGGAATTACACGTATAGAGATTCAAAAACAAATCGATGTAATCAAAATTAAAATCTATACAGCATCCCCAAAATTATTTAAGGAAAAGCGACCGCGAGAAATCGAAGAATTACAGAGAAATTTACAAAAAGAATTTTTTTGTGTGAACCGAAAATTTAACCTTGCTATCATAAGAATTGCAAAGCCTTATAGAAATCCTACTATTCTTGCAGAATTTATCGCCGACCAATTAAAGAAGAGAGTTTCATTTCGAAAAGCAATGAAAAAAGCAATTGAATTAACTGAACAAGCAAATACAAAAGGAATTCGAGTACAAATTGCAGGACGTATTGACGGAAAAGAAATTGCGCGGGTTGAATGGATCCGAGAAGGTAGAGTTCCCCTACAAACCATTCAAGCGAAAATCGATTATTGTTCCTATCCAGTTCGAACTATTTCTGGGATATTAGGCATTAAAATTTGGATATTTATTGATGGAGAATAAGAAACTTTGACTGGACCTTCCCTTCTAGTTGCTAATACTAAAAAACGAAAAAGCCATTTCTTCTTTTTCTGTTCAATCCAAAACCAAAAAAATTTTTGAATTTGTAATTATTCGTAATTCTATCGGGTTTAATAAAAATTCAATTGAATGCTTGCTATAATTGCTATGCTTAGTGTGTGACTCGTTGGTTTTTTCGGGTTAGTAAAAAAAAGCCACTGATAGTCGAAACTAATAACTCTAGAAAAATACCCAATTCATCACTTCGCATTATCTGGATCCAAAGAACCGGTCAAGATATGACAGATCAGTCATATCCTTGGAGCAACTGAAACCTTTTTGCCTAAATAAAAACAAAAAATCAGATTCTAAGTTGTGAATCAAAATAGAGAAAAGAAAATAAGGGTGTGGATAAATGGAAGGATGAGAGAAAGAAAGAAAACGACGATTGATGCTATCTAATTCCAATATGGAATATGTAAGGTCTATGAGCCGTCTCATAAAAAGGGCAATGTAAGAAAGCATTAAGACAGATTCATCCATACTAAAATGAATCCGCCCAGAGAACAAAAAAATCAAGAGCTTCGAGTCAATAAAGACTGAGAAGATTGACTCACGCACAACTTTCATTGAGCTCCATTGCAGAATTCAGACCTAAACATTAAGTAAGAAGCGATGAGAACGACGGAACCTGTGGATCTCAAAAATTCGATTGAACACGAATTCTAATGATTCATTGATCTGGATGGCGGAACGGACCCGAGACCAATTCATCTATTCGAAAAAGTTAGAAATTATGGCTACAACCGAAATCGAAATTGAATTGAAAGAGTCAACATTCGCCCGCGAAACCTTTCTTTTCTTGGATTACTAAATTTGGGTCAATTAAAGATGCTAAGGCGGTTAAATTCAAGGAGAAAACAAAAGAAAGATTCATTTTAAGATTCTCAAAACCAATCAAATTATATATATATCTATATTTCATAGAAATAGTTCTTTTAGGTCTTTCACTATACGATAGAAAGAAGATACAAATTACTACCAGATTTGAGATCGATTCGCTGAACTCCATACTTCGATATATTACTTATACTTATGAAATCAATGGATATCGTATGAACTACAAGCCTATCTTAATTCAAATTCTATTCTATCTAAATTTCCTTTGAATTCCCTATTTTGGAATCTTTTTATTCGCGAGGAGCCGGATGAGAAGAAACTCTCACGTCCGATTCTGGAGTAGAGATGGAATTCAAACCCAACCATCAACTATAACCCCAAAAGAACCAGATTCCGTAAACAACATAGAGGAAGAATGAAGGGAATTTCTTATCGAGGTAATTATATTTGTTTCGGTAAATATGCTCTTCAGGCACTTGAACCCGCTTGGATCACATCTAGACAAATAGAAGCAGGTCGACGGGCAATGACACGAAATGCACGCCGCGGTGGAAAAATATGGGTCCGTCTATTTCCAGACAAACCGGTTACAGTCAGAGCCGCAGAAACACGTATGGGTTCGGGTAAAGGATCGCCTGAATATTGGGTAGCTGTTGTTAAACCAGGTCGAATACTTTATGAAATCGGTGGCGTAACAGAAAATATAGCTAGAAGGGCTATTTCAATAGCAGCGTCCAAAATGCCTATACGAACTCAATTCATTCTTTCGGGATAAAATTTGGAAATGTAAAAGAAAAAGGCAAAAGCAAAAAAAATCGCTTTTGGGGATACAAACGAATCGAAGGTGCAGGTTTGGTTTTTTGGACAAACAATATTTCTTTTTTTCTTCGCCCTTTACTTTGCCTAAAAAAAATAATCAAAAAAATGATATGATTCAACCTCAGACCTATTTGAATGTAGCGGATAACAGCGGAGCTCGCAAATTGATGTGTATTCGAATCATAGGAGCTAGCAATCGTCGATATGCTCATATTGGTGACGTTATTGTTGCTGTGATCAAAGAAGCAGTTCCGCAAATGTCGCTAGAAAGATCAGAAGTGGTCAGAGCTGTAATTGTACGTACTTGTAAAGAACTCAAACGCGACGACGGTATGATAATACGATATGATGACAATGCCGCAGTTGTCATTGATCAAGAAGGCAATCCAAAAGGCACTCGAGTTTTTGGTGCGATTGCAGAGGAATTGAGACAGTTCAATTTTACCAAAATAGTTTCATTAGCTCCCGAAGTATTATAAAACGAGACCCTAATCTAGTTCCATGATAATATCATTCCAGAAAGAATATAATTATGTTTAGGGTAGTTATTTGAAAGAAATCAATTAAGATTCAGTTAGTAGATTGTGTCTCACGCATATACCTTGAAAAATGCATAGTCATAACCAAAGAAAAAACAAGAAAAACATGTTGATTATATCAAAATTGGGAGGGACCAATACTTTAATTCATTATGGCTAAGGATACTATTGCTGACATACTAACCTCGATACGAAATGCTGAGATGAATACAAAAAGAGTGGTTCGAATAGCATTTACGAATCTCAGCGAAAGTCTTGTTCAAATACTTTTACGCGAGGGTTTTATCGAAAACGTGAGAAAACATCGAGAAAACAACAAATCTTTTTTGGTTTTAACCCTACGCTATAGAAGGAATCGGGACGAGCCTTATAGAAATCGAAAAGTTTTAAATTTAAAACGCATCAGTCGACCCGGTCTACGAATCTATTCTAACTCTCAACGAATTCCTAGAATTTTAGGCGGGATGGGGATTGTAATTCTTTCTACTTCTCGAGGTCTAATGACAGACCGAGAGGCTCGATTAGAAAGAATAGGTGGAGAATGTTTGTGTTATATATGGTAATACTTCTAATATCCAAATGAAATTCGCAACTTTCTATTTGTGACAAAGAAAGGGGACAGGTTGTCTAATATCGTATCTCATCTACGACCTCATCTTTGAAAACGACATCTATGGTTTTAGATCGTCCATAATAAAGAAGTTGATCCAGAACAAAAGAGGTTTTCGTTTAACTGAAAAACAGAAATCGATTCTGGAAAGTTTAATTAAAGAATCCGTTCTCAACGACATCTTTGGGGTTCATTTAGATAATAATGATCTAATTCTCGGTTATATTTCGGGAAAGCTACCACTTAGGTTTATTATAATACAACGAGTCTTCAATTAGTCGAATTTTTGACTTTGCGAAAAATAAGAATCAAAAATTTCGGTATTTTTTTCAACATTCATTCAATATGATTCGAAATACAAAATTTCAAGAAACTTATTTTCTTCCAAGACGTAGATTCAGAATTAAGGTGAAAGTCGGCAAATATGAAAATAAGAGCCTCTGTTCGTAAAATTTGTGAAAAATGTCGATTAATACGCCGTCAGGGCCGAATTCGAGTAATTTGTTCCAACCCAAGGCATAAACAAAGACAAGGATAATCAACTTCGGGAAAGGCCCTATATTCAAAAATGGATAGATCCATAGATCTCTGACTCATATTTATGAGATGCTAAAATATGGCAAAAGCGAGACTGAAATTGGTTTCACGTAGGACCCGACGTCTACGTAAGAGGACGCGTAGAATACCAAAAGGGGTTATTCATGTTCAAGCAGGTTTTAATAATACCATTGTGACTGTTACAGATGTACGAGGTCAAGTGGTTTCTTCGTCCTCTGCCGGTAATTGTGGGTTCCGGGGTACACGAAAAGCGTCGCCATTTGCTGC